ATTACTCGACCTCGTACATCTGTAACAGTCACAATGGTATTGTTGAAACTTGCTTGAACATGAATAACTCCCTTTGGTATTCTACGCACATTCTTACGTGAACCAATACGTCTATTTCTACGTGAACCAATTTTTGGTATAGGTTTTGCCATATTTTATCATCTCATAAATATAAGTCAGAGATATATGGATATATCCATTTCATGTCAAAAGAGATCCTGGTTTTTTACTGATTTTTTTGTACATCTGTACATCAGGTCCTTTAGATTTCGGGAGTCCTTTTTGTTTTAGAAAGATTATCCTTGTCTTTGTTTATGTCTCGGGTTGGAACAAATTACTATAATTCGTCCCCGCCTACGGATCAATCGACATTTTTCACAAATTTTACGAACAGAGGCCCTTATTTTCATATTTGTCACTCCTTTTCTTAATTCTGAATCTACTTAATTGGAAGAAAATAAGTTTCTTAAAATCTTTAACTTCGAATTGTATCCCCACGAAAGAATGTTGAAATTGAAAAAACCACCTAATTATGTGAGTCTTTACTTTAGAGTATACAAAAGAGTATACAAATTATATGTCCTTTAGTTGAATCATAAGAACTTACCACAATTTTGATTCTATTTACTGGTAGTATACATATAAAATTACGTTGAACCCTTCCCGAAGCAAAAACCAGAATCTGATTTTCATTATCTAAACGAACTCGAAACATAAATACCATTGGGACGTAGTTCAGTAATTAAAACCTCGCGAATCTTTTTTTTTCTTTCATTCCAGGGAAAACGGCCTTGAAGTATCAACGAATCTAAGAGGCATAGTATTGGAAACCTACCCTTTACCTTTTTTTTCACAAAACAAATAGGCAAGTTCCGCATATAATTGGGCTATCAGAAAGATTACCATATATAACACAAAATTTCTCCGCCGATTCCTTCTATTCGAGCCTCTCGGTCTGTCATTATACCTCGAGAAGTAGAAAGAATTACAATCCCCATTCCGCCTAAAATTCTCGGAATTCGTTGATAGTTAGAATAGATTCGTAGGCCAGGCCGGCTGATCCGTTTTAAATTTAAAACAGTTCTATACGCTCCTTTCCTATTTCTCCTATGTCGTAGGGTTAAAACTAAAAAAGATTTATTGCTTTCTTGATGTTTTCTCACGTTTTCAATAAAACCTTCTCGTAAAAGGATTTTAACAATATTTTCAGTGATGTAAGTAGATGGTATTCGAACTGTTCTTTTTTCATTCATGTCAGCATTTCGTATAGAGGTTATTATGTCAGCAATAGTGTCTTTACTCATGATAAACTAAGATTATTGTTGCCCCCGAATTTTGATATAATCAACATGCTCTTTTTCTTTTTTTTTTTTTTTATTCATAAATATTTATGAATATTTAAAGGTATATACGTGATATATAAACAATCTACTAATTAAATTAATCTATTTCGTTCAAATACTAGAAACTACATCAAGGTCTTCCCTTATAATACTTCAGGTGCTAATGAAACGATTTTAGTGAAATTTAACTGTCTTAATTCCCGGGGGATCGCGCCAAAAATTCGGGTTCCTTTTGGATTTCCTTCTTGATCAATAACAACTGCAGCATTGTCATCATATCGTATTATCATACCGTTGTCGCGTTTGAGTTCTTTACAAGTACGTACAATTACAGCTCGGATCACTTCTGATCTTTCTAGAGGTGTATTTGGTACTGCTTCTTTGATTACAGCAACAATAACGTCACCAATATGAGCATATCGTCGATTACTAGCTCCTATGATTCGAATACACATCAATTTTCGGGCCCCGCTGTTATCCGCTACATTCAAATAGGTTTGAGGTTGAATCATATCGTTTTTTTTTTTTGTCTTTTTCAATGTAAAGGGTGAAATAAAAAAAAGAAATATTTTTTGTTCAAAACAAAACAAGAAACCTGCAATTGTTTTTTTATACAAAAAACGATTTCCTTTGGTTCTTCACTATCCTATACCGAAAGAATGAATTGGGTTCGTATAGGCATTTTGGATGCCGCTATTGAAATAGCCCTTCTGGCTATATTTTCTGCTACTCCGCTCATTTCATAAAGTATTCTGCCGGGTTTAACAACAGCTACCCAATATTCGGGAGATCCTTTCCCCGAACCCATACGTGTTTCTGTAGGTCTTACTGTAACGGGTTTGTCTGGAAATATACGTACCCATATTTTTCCACCGCGGCGTGCATTTCGTGTCATTGCTCGCCGACCCGCTTCTATTTGTCTAGATGTGATCCAAGCGGGTTCAAGCGCTTGAAGAGCATATCTACCAAAGCAAATACGATTACCTCGATAAGATATTCCTTTCATTCTTCCTCTATGTTGTTTACGGAATCTGGTTCTTTTGGGGTTATAGTTGATGGTTGTTTATCAATTCCACCCATCTCTACTACAGAACCGGACATGAGAGTTTCTTCTCATCCAGCTCCTCGCGAATTAAACGATTAAAAAATAATATACG